CAGTTAAAAGACCTGAAGTAGCAAAACCCTGGGTAAAAATAGCACTTGGTCCAATTATTGTGCTTAGAAGATTTTGATTTTTTTTGAAATACGGGACTATATGAATCAGGGAAAAACTCCATGAAAGGAAGATTAATGATTCATATAAATCACTTAGTGGAAAATGTCCCGAATAAACCCAACGAGTAACTAATAATCCTGTTATACAGGAAAAAGTCATTATCATCCCCTTTTCGGATGAATCATATAGTTTTACGATTTCATCGACTAAAAAAGTTATGAAATGAATTGTAATTACAATTGAAACAATCGAAAAAGAAATATGAGTTAATATATGCTCTAAAGTTGAAAATATCATAATTTTTTTTAAGGAGTCCCATAATTATAAAAAGGAAATCGGAAATTGAATTCATTATAGGATCTATTTACTTTTTTTAGGAGATGACATGCCGCCACTCGGACTCGAACCGAGATGCTCTAGCACTGCTTCCTAAGAGCAGCGTGTCTACCAATTTCACCATAGCGGCTTGTCTTGAATTCATAATACCCTATGAATAAGCAATCGTCTAGATTTAAGAATTAAATTGTTGCAATATTTTTTAGGAAAGATTCAAATTGATGAATAAAAATTCGTTCAAATAGGTATTTGAAGGTTCATTATTTGAATTTAGGGTCTTAGTTTTAGTGTGTATTTTAGACTCTCCTCGACTTGAACTCTTGGAAAACTAGATAGTCCAACTATGAATTAAGGGATAGAACCCCCCCCCCAAAAAAAAACATTTTTGTTTTGTTTTAATGAACTGTTTTTGATTTATTTGATTTCAAACATCGAAACCAAAAAATCCATTTTATCAATGAACAAAAAAATTTTGGATCAGTAAAAATTGACACATATTTATCCAAAAAAATTTGTTAAGTGTTTTTGAGTGGATTGATGGCAATAAATATATGGGAGTCTATATAGGAATTCATAGAAAATCCAAAAAGAAGAAAGTTGCACAAAAAGGTTTAGAATTTTAATCAATTAGTTTCAATGATTTTGATTTTTGACTCGCCTTTCTATAGAAAAAAACGTGGATCTAGAGAAAAAAGGTATATTATTGTTTATATTATTGTAAGAAACAGGCTGATGGGGAAAATAATACTCCCCACCTTGGAAATGAGAAAATATACTAAAAAGACAATTACATATCTTATGTTTTTTTGTCAAAAAAAAGGATTCTTTTTTTTTTTTGAATTCAGTACAGTAAAGAGAAAAATCCTTATTCTAATTCTAAGAGCGAAACAAATTCCATTTCCTATTGATTAACTCAACAGGGAATGGAAAGCGGGAATTTTATTTTCGAAACGAAATGAGTCAATTTTTGAGTCAAGCCGATTCAGATTATTGTAACATGTTATGTTTTATTTCTTATTTTATTTGTTTGTTGCACAAAAAAACTTTTGGAATTCCCGGTAGAAATAGATTTCCCTAAGGAAAACGCTTTTAACGCTGCCCAATACCCCTTCCTTTTCCAAAAATTTTTACGAATACGCTTTTTTGATGCAGAAGTACGTTTTTTTGGAACTGCCATTTAAATAAAAATTAAGAGATTACTCATTGGTATAGCTGGATGTGAAAGACATCTATTGTTCAAAAGAAATTTGCGCTTTGCCAATTCATTATGTATTTCTTTTCTAGATAATATTTTTGATTCTAAAATCAAAAAGAATACATAAGATGCGTGAAAGATATGGGAAAATCACATAAACTATTTTTATTACTAAAAAAAAAAAAAGAATATTCTTTTTTTTTAGTAACTTGTCAAATTCGCGAAAAATATGCCTAATTTAACTTGAATTTGAAAGTTCGAAGGAGACTAGTAATTAATCTGCTTTTTTCATATGATTTGACCAATTGTAACTTCTTGATTTGAATATTTGAAGTATTTAGCAGAAACTTCTAAAGAATAAGTATAAAAAGAAATAAAAATTCAAAAATTCTATTTCTATTTAAGTTATTAAGTTAGTGCATATCTTTATTTTTTTATTGACTCCTTTCAAAAAGAGGTAAGATCCGGTGAATCGGAAACAATTAATATTAATTAAGAATTAAAAAACTTTTTTTATGGAACAGACATATCAATATGCGTGGATCATACCTTTCCTTCCACTTCCAGTTCCTATGTTAATAGGAGTAGGACTTCTTCTTTTTCCGACAGCAACAAAAAATCTCCGTCGTATGTGGGCTTTTTCGAGTATTTTATTGTTAAGTATAATCATGATTTTTTCAACTAATCTGGCTATTCAGCAAATAAAAAGCAGTTCTATCTATCAATATGTATGGTCTTGGACCCTCGATAATGATTTTTCTTTAGAATTCGGCTACTTGATCGATCCACTTACTTCTATTATGTCAATGTTAATCACTACTGTTGGAATTATGGTTCTTATTTATAGTGATAATTATATGGCTCACGATCAAGGATACTTGAGATTTTTTGCTTATATGAGTTTTTTC